GTTTAGGACCAAGTTATAATTTAAATTAAATTATAACTTGGTCCTAAACATATATAATATCCATATTATTAAAGAATAACTATTCTCCTAATTCCAGATAAAGTGAAACGAATGAAATGAACGAAGTGAACATATATAGGGGTGGGTGGGGGGTGAGAAGAAGAGAAGAAGAGAAGAAGAGAAGAAGAGAAGAATGGGGTGGGGGGCGGGAAGGGCAACGCTGGCATCCCCTCCCTTTAAGGATCTATTGTGGCAGATATTATGCTCAAAAGTTAAGATTTTGATAAACCTATTTTGGTCTTTAGATTTGGTCCTTTTCGAATTTGTGCTGACCCAAGGATCCTTATTAGTGGGAATGTCCTTTTATACATTATTAGAGCGAAGGATCCTTGGGTCAGCACAAATTCGAAAAGGACCAAATAAAGTCCTAGTGATAGGACTGGTGCAGCCATTCATAGATGCCATCAAGTTATTTTCTAAAGGTATGTTTATATATACTTATACTTGATGGCATCTATGAATGGCTGCACCAGTCCTATCACTAGGACTTTATTTGGTCCTTTTCGAATTTGTGCTGACCCAAGGATCCTTCGCTCTAATAAACGATTATACGTTATTAGTGTTTATTATATTAATAGGAGCGAGCGTTTATTTTTTGATTATGGGGGGCTGATTAAGAAATTCAAAATTTTCTATATTGGGTGGTATACGAGCGGTAAGACAAGCTGTCTCTTATGAGTTAATTATAAGATTTATCTTTTTACTAATAGGATTAGTAGTAATAAGTTATGAGTTTGAAGAATTTATAACTTCTATAAATATATATATTTATATATTTATATATTTGTTAGTTTCCTTTTTGATTTGTTCATTAGCTGAAATAAATCGAACTCCTTTTGATTTAATGGAGGGTGAGTCTGAGCTAGTATCAGGGTTTAATGTTGAGTTTTATTCGGGCTTTTTTGCTTTAATTTTTATAGCTGAGTATATTTCAATTATGTTATTTTCACTACTTGTGAGAATCATATGATTCTCACAAGTAGTGAAAATAACAGCTGTAATAAGATTTATGGTGATTATCGGTTTTTCAAGATTTTTTTCACTAGTATTTTTGTTTATTCGGGCTTCATATCCCCGAATTCGATATGATAAATTAATAAAGTTTTCGTGGGGGGAGTTATTACCTTTTATTATAGTTATAAGATTGTGAATTTTAATGGTTTGGTAGTTAGGGTACTATAATAAGCTTTTTGATAGAAAGTTTTAGTTACTTAGTAACTAGTACCGGTTTTTATTTTTTGGAAGGCAATTACGCCAGGCCTTAAAGGGAGGGGATGCCAAAAAATAATTTTAATGATATACCCCCTTTTAAAATTTTAAACTATTTAAAAATTAGATTGCAAATCTTATATTGCTGATAAGTTTCAGCAGATAGTTTTAATTTAGTTTAAGTTAATTAAAATTATTATTTATATATTTATACTCTGAATTAAAAACTAAAATTTTAAAAGGGGGAGGTGAAATAAATTAAACAACTTTTAATTAAGGTTTAGTAAATATAAGTCTTAAAAAGTTTGTGCCAGCATTAGCGGTTATACAAACAGATTTAATTTGAATTTGGTAAAAATCAGTCTGGATTTAATATCTTTAGGGGGGTGGAATCCCTAAAGATATTAAATCCAAAATCCAGGATTTTTATAAGCTTTGTTTTAAGACTAGGATTAGATACCCTATTATTATAGAAAAAATAGAAAGATACCTAAGTATTATAAAATTTGAAACTTAAAAAATTTGGCGGTGGTTTATTCCGACTAGAGGATCTAGCTTATTGAGTTGATAGTACGCTTTTGACCTTATCTAAATTTTTCTTTATGTATTGCTGTTTAATATATTTCTTGTTTAAAAATTAAAAATAAATATTTTGTAAAATATTTTTTCAAGTCAAAGTTTAGGATATTTAGAGTTAAGTGGGGTACATTATATAATATAATTTTAACCAATCAAAAATGGTTAACACTAAAATTTAGGATTTAGAAGTAATTAAAATAAGAGTGTTTTAATGAAAAGGCTCTAAACTATACACATATCGCCCGTCACTCCCAAGAGGGACAAGTCGTAACAAAGTAGGCCCTCTTGAAAGAAGGCCTATTACATATAGCTTAAATAATCTTATAATAGAGCGTTTCATTTACACTGAAAAGGTGAATTATGTAAAAATTTAAAATTTTTAAATTATAGTATTTTTGATCTGATAAATTTTTAATAGTCCTGAAAAGAAATTAAATATAAAGATATATGAGGGTTTCCTGTTGCAACACGATAAGGTAATAAAAAAGTTTATTGTTAACTACCCAGATAATGAAGATAGTTAATAAAATTTAAGTAAAAAGTTTCAAATTTTTACTTAAATTTTATTAAAGTGAAATTCATTTTGTTCTTTTATAGCTGGCTTAATCACAATAATTCTTTTAGAATGCGGTGGGAAACCCTCCGAAGTTAAAAGGGGTGAGCTCTTTTAAGTAAAGTTAACCACTATAAATAAAATGTTAATATAAAATTGAGATAAAATCCTTTAATGTATATTGTAGTTTGTTATATATTAAATATAATTAATTTTAATTAAAATTAATTAGGTTTAACTTATATAAATTAAGTTCAAATTAATTTTAATTAAAATTAATTTGCTTTAATTAGTAGAAGTAAGTAATATTTTTATAGTAAAAATATTATGTATGAATTAATTAATTTACTCGATTAAAATATGTAGGTTTAACAAATACTTAGCTAAAAGCAGTTGTTTTTAGTATTGCCTGCCCTATGATAAAAGTTTAATGGCCGCGGTAATTTGACCGTGCGAAGGTAGCATAATCATTTGCAAATTAATTGTTTGCTAGGATGAATGGTAAGACTTATTTTAAGTTATTATTGGTTAATAAAATTGAATTTAATTTTTAAGTGAAAAATCTTAAAGTTAATAAAAAGAAGGAAAGACCCTAGGAGCTTCTGTATATAGTTACAGTTAGTTGGGGCAACTAGGGCTAAAATTAAAACTACCCTATAAGATATTAAAATAGAGTGTATTTTAAAGAGATCCAATTTTATATTGATATTTAGAAAAAGTTACCCTAGGGTTAACAGCGTAATATAGTAAATTAGATCTTATAATTTATAGTGTTTGCGACCTCGATGTTGAATTATTTTTCATTAAGATGCAGTAGTTTTAATGGATGGTCTGTTCGACCATTAAATTTATCCATGATTTGAGTTCAGATCGGCGAGAGCCAGATCGGTTCCTATCTTTTATTGTTATATTATAAAGTTAGTACGAAAGGACCACTTTAAATTTAATTTAGGTTAGCATAATTTGTGTACTAAATTTAGGATTTAGAGGTATATATTTACCTAAAATTCATTACTTAAAGTAATTTAAGTATTTTAGAGTTGAAATCTCTATATAATTTATATTATATTAAATGAATATTGATTTATTAAGGAGAGTAATGATTTTTATGATCTTGATTTGCTTTCAAGGCAAATATAGGTTACTCATATAGAAGCTATAATGAAAAATAATAAAAAGTAGATAGTACTGAGTATTTGTCCTATAACAATGAAAGGGGGCTCTACAATTTGAGAACCAATATATCTTAATAAAATAAAAGAGGAGGCAATAAGATTTGCAATAAATTTTCGTAAGGAGTTATAGATCAAAAGATTTTTTGAAGATATAAGTAGAATATACATAATTATGATTCTTATAAATAAGGCAATAACCCCACCCAATTTATTGGGTACACTTCGTAGGATGCCATAAGCAAAAAGAAAATATCACTCCGGTATAATATGTGGTGGTGTGGATAAAGGGTTAGCTTCAATAAAATTGACTACATCCGTGAATAAATCAGGACATAAAAAAATTAGAACAAAAAATAAGAATAAAGGCAGCATAAAACCAAAAATATCTTTATAAGAAAAAGTTTGGTGAAAAGGGATTTTAAAAGCAGAAGAGGGGATTCCAAGGGGGTTGTTACTGCCATTTAAGTGTAATAAAATTAAATGCACTATTATTAACACTAGTAAAATAAAAGGCAAAATAAAATGTAGGGAAAAGAATCGATTTAATGTGGGGTCTCCCACATTAAATCCCCCCCAAATTCAAATAACCACAGGCTTACCTAGGATAGGGATAGCGGAGATTATATTAGTAATCACAGTTGCCGCCCAATAAGATATTTGGCCCCAGGGGAGAACATACCCTAAAAAGGCTGTTATTATAGTTAAAAGAAGTAAAATTACCCCCGAGGATCATACCTTATAATTTATGATAAATGATCCATAGAATAGACTACGAAAGATGTGTAAATAAATAAAAATGAATATAAAAGATGCTCCTATAGAATGAAGATTGCGTAATAAAAATCCCTCCCAAATATTATTCTCAATAGATACCACCATAAAAAATGATTTATTAATATCTGAAATGTAGTGTATAGAGAGAAAGAATCCGGTAATAAATTGGGACATAAAAAATAATCCTGTAATTGATCCTATATTTCATCAATAATTAATATTAGGAGGGGTAGGAAGATCAATAATAAATTTATTAATTTCATTAAATATTTCAGATTTTCGGATAGATTTATTTATCATTTAAGTTTGATTAATATAGGGTTCATATTGGGGTTGGAGACAAAACACATTGTCTCCAACCCCAATAACCAAGGTAAACAAGGAGGAAGGTGCATCAAAATGATATAGGGGTATAACTTATGGGGGTGTATCACTCCTCGCTGTAGTAGTTTGAAGTATATATTATATCACCCCTTTTAATGTTAAAAGGGGTGATATAATATATACTTCAAACTACTACAGCGAGGAGTGATACACCCCCATAAGTTATACCCCTATATCATTTTGATGCACCTTCCTCCTTGTTTACCTTGGTTATTGGGGTTGGAGACAAAACACATGAGTACAGGAATAAAATTAATATACCCCCCGTATAGGTTATTACAATAACCAAGGTAAACAAGGAGGAAGGTGCATCAAAATTGATTAAAACAGCTGTCTCTACTCTTAGAAGAACTAAGAGTATCCCTAGCCCTAAAGGGTGGGATATATATATTAATATTATGGTATACCATAATATTAATATATATATCCCACCCTTTAGGGCTAGGGATACTCTTAGTTCTTCTAAGAGTAGAGACAGCTGTTTTAATCAATTTAAAATTTTAAAGGTAGTTTAAAAAATACAAACTTTGGGGGTTTGAGATAGGATTCATTTTATCTTCCTTTAAAATTTGATTAAAACTTTTAGGAAGTATCTTTGAGTTACAAACTCAACTTATTATACATTTATAATATATAATCTTTTATTAAATAGGCAAGCATAGTAAATGACTGTATTAAGTCTTACTCAAGTTTACAGCTTGAGGTATCAAATTTACTTATTATATAATTTATCAAATACAGTTAGTGGTGGTATAATTAGTGAGGATAGATACTATCAAATTAAAATTCAAATTTTTAATTAAAGTCACTATTAAAATTGTGCAGTGTTTAACTTTATACATTAATAAACACTTTATACATTAATAAACACTTTATACATTAATAAACACTTTATACATTAATAAACACTTTATACATTAATAAACACTTTATACATTAATAAACACTTTATACATTAATAAACACTTTATACATTAATAAGGTAAGCTAAAGATTAAAAGCTTATGGGTTCATACCTCATATATGATTATAAAATCCCTTATAAATTTTAATAGCTATATTACGAGTAATATGATTAGGGAGTATTATGTGGATATTTAGATCTAACTCATTCATTTATTTTTGGCAGGGGTTAGCATTAAATTTAGTTTTATTTTTACTTTTTGTTATTTTGGGAGAGGGGTTGGAATCCTATGTTGGTTTATTATTGTACTATTTGGTACAAAGAACTGCCAGCCTCTTATTTTTGATCTTGAGACAAACCAGTTATGTATGGGTGCCAATCCTGCTTTCATCATTGTTTATGATGAAAGCAGGATTGGCACCCATACATAACTGGTTTGTCTCAAGATCAAAAATAAGAGGCTGGCAGTTCTTTGTACCAATGTCTACGCTGCAAAAGTTAATTCCGGTTTATTATTGTACTATTTGGTACAAAGAACTGCCAGCCTCTTATTTTTGATCTTGAGACAAACCAGTTATGGTTTGTCTAGGGTTAAGAGCATTAATTAGATCGCTAGCGCCAATTTATACGAGAAGTTTTATAATAATTATAGTGTACTCCTCGATTGGGATGTCAGTATGGATAGTTTTACTGGTGAGAAGAGGAGTATTTTATTTTTTATTATTTAGAGGAATGTACATCTTTCTAATTTTTAGAGTAAAAAATTTGAAAATAATAGTTTTAAGGGTAGTTAATTTAAAAGCTAATTATTTGTTGATATATAAAGTAATAGGGGTTAGCACCCTAATAATTTTGTTGTTTTCTGTGTCGGGATTTCCCCCCTCTAATATTTTTTTAATGAAGTTAGTTGGGGTTATTAGTCTTATCAATAATCATGCGATAATAGTAGTAATACTTTTATTATTATCGGGGGTGGGATATTACTACTATTATCGCATGATTATAGTTTGATCCATTTATTTAATATTAAATTTAATACCTAAAATCTTTAATAAAAAGGTAAAGGGGGTATATGATAGAAAGGTTAGAATACTTCTTTTAATTTTATCTTATTTTTTACTAGTATTATATTAAAGTAAAAGGATTTTAGGTTAAAATTTAAACCGTAGGTCTTCAAAACCTATAATAATTTATTAAAAATTAAATCTTATTAAAAATTAAATCTTATTAATACTTTGGATAAAATTCTTAGCTGCTTCAAAGCTATGCTTTAAGGTGATATAAGCTATAACCAAATATTTAATTATAGTAAATTTCAAGTTATTGTCAGTATTAATACGATGACAAATAAGATAGAAATCCTGAAATCCCTATTTCCCAACCTCATAGGATTTCTATCGGCAATATTTGTCGAGGATTTCAGGATGTCTCCCTCGACAAATATTGCCGATAGAAATCCTGAAATCCCTATTTCCCAACCTCATAGGATTTTCCATCCTATGTTTATCATTCTTTTCAGTGAAAAGAATGATAAACATAGGATGGAAAATCCTATGAGGTTGGGAAATAGGGATTTCAGGATTTCTATCGGCAATATTTGTCGAGGGAGACATCCCTCGACAAATATTGCCGATAGAAATCCTGAAATCATAGGAGCAAAAATAACAAAATAGTTGGATATTGGATTTCATATAAATATCTCCCAAGAAGAGGAGAAGATGTTAATAAGATTAAATATAATAATTCTTCCTACCCCTAAAATTATTAAAGGGATTGATAAGCTCCAGTTATAATGAGTGTCTATAAATTTTGAGATGGGTCTACTTTCCTCAAAATTTATAGACTTTAAAATTCGAAATGAGTATCCAACTGTTAAAAATATAGATAAAAAAATTATTGCCCATATAAGAAAATAACTATTATGATAGAATATACTACTGGATTCTATTAACGAGTGTTCTTTAGAGAAAAATCCTATAGAGCAAGGAAAAGCTATTAATGATCAGGAAGATAAAAAGGAAGATTGTGAAGTTAATTTACTAGAATTAATAGGGTTCATTCGAGTTTCTTGAGAATTTATATTAGAATGAAATACTCTTCCCGCTCTTATAAATAAATTACTTTTAAAAATGGCATGAGACATTAAATGAGTTAAACATAAATAAAAAAGTTTATTTACAGCAAGAATTAAAAGAAGTCTTATTTGATTTATAGTTCTAAGAGCAATAATTTTTTTAATATCTTTTTCTTTTCAAGCTGAGAGTGAACTAATGAAGAGGCTGGCTGCTAGCAGCCATATGGCTGCACCTACCCCTATTTCCTCATTAGTTCACTCCAGAACCCGTAAGGTAAGGATTACCCCCGCACACACTAGGGTTCTGGAGTGAACTAATGAGGAAATAGGGGTAGGTGCAGCCATGGCTGCTAGCAGCCAGCCTCTTCAGGGCAGCTGTGCAGATTTAACAAAAGCTGCTAGCAGGGTTATGTTAAATGCTGTAATAAGAATAGGATTTAGAGCAGTAGATATATTAATATTAGAGATTATATCAATATTGTTGGGTCTCAAGAAAAATATAGATAAAATAATTATTACATCCCCAATTCGATTAATTCTTAGGGTTATGGTGGCTTTTATTATTGAAGAATGATTTTGGTAAAATATAATTAAAAGAAAAGAGGTAAGACCTAAACCATCTCATCCTAAAATGAGGATAACCATTCTAGGGGTGATTACTATAAAAATTATAGAGACAATAAAAAGATTAAATATTATATAATAAAAAAGTTTATTTACATCTTCTAGTATGTAATAAAATCTATATACTAATACATTTAATGAGATTAATGTAAGAATAAAGATAAAGGATACAGAGAAAGGGTCGAATAAAAAATCAAATTCAAATCTTATATTTTTTAGCATAATTAAATTATACGATAGTTTTGTTGACAGTCTAGTTATAATGTTGGTCTGTATAGTTATAAAGATAAATATTATAACTATACAGACCAACAATTTATTCTTGAATACCCCCCTCTTTATTTTTTTATTTATTGTGAGTTGATATTTATATAAAAATATCTTTATTAAAGTCACAGTTTAAATTTAACTCACAAATAATATAGTCAGCCCCTTGCCATATGATTAAGGATATAAATAAAAAAATAAAGAGGGGGGTAAGGGATCTTTGTAGAAAGGATGAAGACACATCCACCTTTTTTACACCCATAGAAATACGGGTAAAAATAAAACTAGAAATTAAAATTAGGATAACTGTATTAAGAATAATAGGGTATATAAAAAAATAAGAAAAATTTATTAAATTATAAATAATAATAATTTCTGGGAATAGATTAAAGGAGGGTGGGCACCCGATATTGAACATCAAAATTATAAATAGAATTAATGTGGTATATAAAGATTTTATATTTATTTGAGATTTAACTAAAATTATATTACGGGTAGATATTTTATTATACATTAAATAGAAAATAAGGAATATAGAGGGTCTAATAAATCCATGGGATATACTTATTGAGATGGACCCATCTAGTGAAATGAAAGATATTAGAAGTATTCTAATAGCGAGAAAGGTTATATGAGATACACTGGAGTAAGCAATTATGATTTTTCCGTCATTGCTAAATGATATTCCAATTCTAGATATAATTATTCCTCATAGAAGCGTCGACATCAGGATCCATATTACTAGCGGGGTCCCTATTAAAATTAGGAGTATTCGGCTTAAGCCGAATACTCCTAATTTTAATAGGGACCCCGCTAGTAATATGGATCCTGATGTCGACGCTTCTACATGAGCTTTAGGGAGTCAGAGATGGAAAATGTAAATAGGTAATTTTACTAAAAATGCTAGAATAATAAGGATTATTGTCCCTGAACCTCAACCTCTCAAATTATCAGATATCCCTAATTCCGATCATGATGATAATTTGAGGTTGAGGTTCAGGGACAATAAAAGTAAAAGCAGCGGCGTTCTTGCTACTCTAGTATAGAGTAGCAAGAACGCCGCTGCTTTTACTTTTATTGTCCCTGAACCTCAACCTCAAATTATCATCATGATCGGAATTAGGGATATCTCAAAAAAAATAAAAAATCAGAGAATTTTATTAATTAGAGATACTAGAAGTATAACCATGGTTATACCCAGAATAATTTTTATAATTAAAAGTTTAAATATCTCCGATTCTATGGATATAATAAAAATGATAACTACAATAGAAATACTAATAAATATTAAAGTAAATAAAATATTTAATGAGTCTAAATTTATTATCGTGTTGGACCATAGGTTTATGTTTGACAAAGAACCAAAGTTTAACGACAGGGATATTACTAGTAATATCCCTGTCGTTATTGTTAAAATAGGTAAGTGGGACAGAAACCCAATAAATGGGGCTATCAAGAGGAGGGATACTATCATTTATAGTGTCTTCACCCTTTCTATAGTATACTATAGAAAGGATGAAGACACTATGAAAAAAGTGGAACTTTTTGATAAGTTAATAAGTATAGTAAGAGATATGGTTGCCTCGATAATTATTATAATTAAAATAAATAAAAGAAAAATAATAGATAAAGAAGTTCTTATATAGTTGTTAAACACTATTAAAATACCTATAATTGATAGTATTTCTATAAATAGAAGTATTTTAATTACTAAAGGGAAGCTTATTAAAATTTTAATTATGATTAGTCCTGTGATTAATCTAATTATGTGTGAAGTATATCATTGAATAGAATAATATAGAAAATTTTCTATAGATATAAATTAGCAATTTATAGGATGATTATTCTAATATTATTCTTTTAGGGAGGGTAATCACGTCTTAAGTAACAATTAAGTATTCTGATTTTAAATTACCTAAAACTAAGGACGCATTAAATGTTGTCTATAAAAGAGTCGAAATCTTAGATCTTAGAATTTTGGAGTATTAGAATTTTTTCTAAAACAATACATGCAAAGTATTATAGAATACCCCAGTTTTAACAATATGTTTTTACTGATACCAATTAATATTGTTATAGATTCATTCCATAGTGATACCTACAGTTAATACTAAAAGTATTAAAAGTGAAAAATTGATTTCATTAAAAGATTTTATTAGGGGTAATAACACGATGATAGCGACCTCAAGATCGAAAATAATAAATAAAATTGTAATATATATAAATTTTAAGGAGTAAGGTATTCGGGATATACCAAAAGTGTCAATTCCGCACTCAAAAGATGATCTAAAGGAGTTAATTTTTAACTTAGTTGGTGTAAATAAAATTTTATATAGATTGAATAGCAGGTAAGAGATTAGTAATGATAAAGAAATTAAAATAGTAGAATGAAGCATTGTATTATACTATTTTAATTTCTTTCTAATTGGAAATTAGATGTACTTAATTTATACTAAAATAGTTATGTGAATAAAACTTTACGCTCACTGGCGGGGGCGTGTTAACCCCCCCATCAGTATAAACACAAATATAAAAATAATCATACAACATCAACAAAATGTCAGTATCAGGCTGCTAATTCAAAATGAAGCATATCTAGTATTGAGATTAACCCTATTATGATTCGGGGGGTTACGGATATAAGAAAGATAGATCCGATAATAATATGAAATCCATGAAATCCTGTTGCCACGAAAAAAGCCCCCCCAAAGCAAGAATCATTAATTGAAAAAGGCGATTGGAAATACTCCTCAACTTGAAGATATGTAAAGTATAAACCTAAGATTACTGTGAGGGCAGTAAGGTATAACACTGAGCTGGATTTTTTCACCGCAAAAAAGGAGTGATGGGCTCAAGTGATTGAGATTCCTCTTATTAATAAGATAATAGTGTTTAATAGAGGAGTTTCAAAAAAGGGGATAGGTATTACTCCTATAGGAGGCCAGTTATTTCCGATCTCTGAATCAGGGCAAAGTCTAAAGTGAAAGTAGGCCCAAAAAAAAGAAACAAAGAATATAATCTCTGAGACAATAAATAAAAGAAAAGAGAATCCTAAACTTTTAGAGATAGTTGATAATATTTCTCCTGATATAGAGGACTCACGTTGTAGGTCCTTCCCTCATATATAAAAAGTTATTGTTATAGCTACAATTGCAAAAATAACAAAAATAATATTATTAGAAGTTTTTCATATTACACCTAATAAAGCTGTTATTGCCCCTAGTGCCGAGAGCGAGCCTAGTAATGGTCAAAATGACGGGTTAATAATATATAAAGGATTTTTTATCATAGGATTATATATTTAGGAATTAGAAGATTCTCTAATATATAATGAAATAAGGGATATATACACGTATGCTTGAATAAAGGATACTATTAATTCTAATAGATTTAATAGTACTCTAGGGATTAATATTATAAAAGGTTTTATGGAGAATATTCTCATACATAAATGTATGAGAATGTGCCCTCTTGTAATATTAGCAGACAGGCGTAATGATAAAGTTAGAGGGCGGATTAATAAAGAAATAAGTTCAATTAGAAATAGAAATGGAGACAAAAAAATTGGTGATCCTAAAGGAATTAAAGATCATAAAGATATTTTTTTAAAAAAAAAACTGATTGAAATTGTAAAAAGTGAAATTGATAGTATAAAAATGTTTAAAGTTCTTGAAGTAATAGGAAAGGTGTATGGAAAAAGTCTAAGAATATTATATGACAAAACAGATGAGAAAATACATATAGAAATTGACACTGTAAGTCTACCTACCGAGAAGGGTTTAACTCTGTTGGCGGCTTCTCTAGAGAAGCCGCCAACAGAGTTAAACCCTTCTCGGTAGGTAGACTTACAGTGTCAATTTCTATATGTATTTTCTCATCTGTTTTGTCATATAATAAACAATCATCCAGATATGACAAAACAGATGAGAAAATACATATAGAAATTGACACTGTAAGGATCAAAAGATGAAAACAAATTTATTATCATTTAAATTAGTTATTTATTTGTAAAAATAAATTTTAACGAGGAAAGAACCAGGAATAATATAATAAAAAAGAATGAGACAGATAGTAGATTTGGGTAAGAGTGAGGTATATATAGATCTCAGCGGATAATAAATTGAGTATTATAGAATGACAAACTATAATTAAATATCTATATAATTAAAGTTACTAAAGTTTTGAAGAACATCTTCAACTTAAGAAGTTGATGCTTGTTGGGTCGGATAAGCTATTTAGTATGGTTAAAATGTGTTGTAAGATAATAATAGTTATTGCTTGTTAATTCAGTTAATAAAGTTTCTAGTTGATACAGCTTCTAAACAAATTGGTATGAATGAGTGGTTAACCCCGCAGATTTCGGAGCATTGACCATAGGTAATTAAAGGCTTTTTGGGTATAATAAAAATTTGATTAATACGTCCGGGGACAGCATCCATTTTCACTGAAAATTGTGGCAGTGAAAATGAATGAATTACGTCTCTAGATGAGATTATTATTCGAGTTATAATTTTATAAGGGATAATTACATGGTTATCAGAGTCTAAAAGTCGTTGACTGTTAAGAGTTAAATCTGACTCTTGTGTTATGTAGGAGTCAAAATTTAAATTTATAAAGTCTGAATACTCATAATTTCAGTATCATTGAGATCCTATAACCTTAATAGTAAGATCTGGTCAATGGGAGTCTTCGTTAGAATAAAGTACTTTTACTGTAGGTAATGCTATAGCTATTAAAACTACCATAGGGGTGGTAGTTCATAGAAATTCAGTTATATTTATATGTGTAGTTTTAATAACAAAGGTTTTTGAGATTGTTACAGCAACACATATAAAAAATACTATGATAGTCACCCCCACAATAAATCTTATTGCAAAATGGTGTAAAATAATTAAATGTTCAGAGGATGAGGAGAGCATATCTTGTAAGAATAAAGCACGTCAGGGGTTCATTTTTAACTATAATATTATTTATAAGTTAAATGCTATTAAAGAGAGATTGAGGATATTTCATTAAAAGTATGTGTAGAGGGGGGAAACCCCATGGAATACTCTAAACGAGTTGAGTAGGCTGAAGTAATAGAGATTTTTCGATCGGAAGAAAGAGTATCCCATAAAATTCATATAAATATAATTAGGGCTATAGTTGATATAATAGACCCTAAAGATGAAACACTGTTTCAATATGTAAATCTATCAGGGTAATCTGTATACCGTCGAGGTATACCTGCTAATCCTAAAAAATGGTGCGGAAAAAAGGTTAAATTTACCCCGGTAAAGGTTAAGAAAAATTGTGGTAGACTAATTTTTATAGGGGTTGAAACTCCTAATACTAATGGTATAAAATGTATGACCCCTGCAAAAATAGAAAATACAGCCCCTATAGATAGAACATAGTGAAAATGGGCGACTACATAATAGGTGTCGTGAAGGGTGATGTCAAGGGAGGAGGATCTTAGGATAATCCCGGTTAAACCACCCACGGTGAATAAAAATAAAAACCCTAATGCTCAAATTTGAGAAATAGAAAAATTATTAGGGGATCCGGATATAGTTGCCAATCATCTAAAAATTTTAATTCCTGTGGGAATAGCAATAATTATTGTGGCAGATGTAAAAAAGGCTCGAGTGTCAACATCGAGCCCGACTGTAAATATATGGTGTGCCCATACAATAAACCCTAATCCGCCAATTCCTGCTATAGCATAAATTATACTAAGGTGGCCAAAGGTAAATTTTTTATTGGCGTTATCTGTTAAAATATGAGAAATAAGCCCAAATCCAGGTAAAATTAAAATATAGACTTCTGGGTGTCCAAAAAATCAAAATAAATGCTGGAATAAGATAGGGTCACCCCCTCCAACAGGATCAAAAAAAGAGGTATTGATATTTCGATCTAAAATTAGTATTGTTAGTGCTCCGGCTAATACAGGTAAACTTAATAAAAGTAAAAAGGCTGTAATTAATGAAGATCATAAGAATAATGATAGTTTTTCTATAGGTATACCAGTTGGGCGGAGAGTAATGATTGTAGTGATAAAATTTATAGCCCCTAGTAATGATCTAATCCCTGCGATATGCAGTCTTAGGATTGCTAAATCTGTAGATGGTGAAGGATGACCAATTAAGGAGGAGAGCGGCGGGTAAAGAGTTCATCCGGTTGCACAACCGGATTCGGTTATGCTTCTTGTTAATAGTAGAATTATTCTAGGCGGGAGTAATCAAAATGATATATTATTTATTCGCGGGAAGGCTATATCAGGGGACGAAAGTATTAAAGGAATTAATCAATTACCAAAACCCCCAACTAAAATAGGTATAATGGCGAAAAAAATTATAACTAGGGCATGTGATGTGACGATTATATTATAACTAGATCCAGAATTAATTAATGAAGATGAATGGGATAGTTCAGTCCGAATAATTATTCTTAAGGCGGTCCCTAAAAATACAGATCAGAATCCAAATATAAAATATAAAATACCAATATCTTTATGTGAGGTAGATGTAATTCATCGCATATTATATAT